TTTTAACAGTTTGGGGAATGGAAACCGAACTTCCTTTCGGTTCTCCCCGAAAACGGCCTTCCTTTTTTGAACCTATTTTTAAGAAACTCGAAAAAAAAATTGTAAAGTTGAAAAAAAAAAAATTTCTAGCTCTAAAGGTTTTAAAAGAAAGAACAAAAATCTTTCTAACTATCTCAAAAAAAACAAACAAATGGCTTATCAAAGGCATTCTATTTTTAAAAAGAATAATAAAAGAACTCTCAAAAGTAAATACAATTCTTTTTTTTAGATTGAAAGAAGTCGATAAATCAAGCGAAACTAAAAAAGAAAAAGATTCTATAACTCGTAACCAAAAAATTCACGAATCCGTGAATCAAATTCGATCTACAAATTGGACAAACTTTTTACTGACAGAAAAAAAAATGAAGGATCTGGATGATAGAACAAGTACAATCAGAAATCAAATAGAAAGAATTACAAAAGAGAAAAAAAAAGTGACTCCGGGAATAAATGTTAGTCCTAATCAAAGTAGTTATAATGCTAAAAGATTCGAATCACCAAAAAATATTTGGCAAATATTAAAAAGAAGAAATGCTCGATTAATCCGCAAATTAAATTATTTAATAAAATTGATTATTGAAAAGATATACATAAATATCCTTCTATCTATCATTAATATTCCCAGAATTTATATACAACTTTTTCTTGAATCAACAAAAAATATTATTGATAAATCCATTTCCAATACTAAAACAAATCACGAAAGAATTAATAAAACCAATCAAAATAAAATTCACTTTATTTCAACTAGAAAAAAGTCCTTTTATAATATTAGAAATAAGAATTCACAGAATTTTGGTGAATTATCCTCTTTGTCACAAGCATATGTATTTTACAAATTATCACAACCCAAAGTTCTTAACTTGTCTAAGTTAAGATCTATTCTTCAATATCACGGAACGTCTTTTTTTCTTAAGACTTCAATAAAAAAAGATTTTGGAAGACAAGGAATAATTCATTCTGAATTCAAAGATAAGAAACTTCGAAACTCGAAAAAAAATCAATGGAAAAACTGGTTAAGAGGTCATTATCAATACCATTTATCTCAGATTAGATGGTCTAGATTAATAGCGCAAAAGTGGCGAAATAGAATCAATCAATGTCGTACAATTCAAAATAAAAATTTAAACAAAGAAGATTCATATGAAAAAGAACAATTAATTCATTATAAAAAACAAAATGATTACGAAGTATATTTATTACCAAATCAGAAAGAAAATTTTAAAAAATACTATAGATATAATCTTTTATCTTATAGATCTATTAATTATGAAAAGAAGGAGGACCCATCTTTTTATAGATCACCATTCCAAGTAAATAAGACTCAAGAGAATTCTTATAATTACAATACACAGAAAAGAAAAGTATTTGATAGACTAGGGGATATCCCTATCAAAAATTTTCTAGGAAAAAGTGATATTATATATATGGAAAAAAATACGGATCGAAAATATTTTGATTGTAAAATCATCAATTTTTGTTTTAGAAAGAAAATAGATATTGAGGCCTGGGTCAAGATCGATACCAACAGGAATCAAAATACTAAGACCGAGACTACTAATTATAAAATAATTGATAAAATTGATAAAAAAGATCTTTTTTATCTTACGGTTCATCAAGATGAAGAAACCAATTCATCCAATCAAAAAAAAAAATTGGATTGGATGGGAATGAATGAAGAAATACTAAGTCATCCTATATCGAATCTGGAACTTTGGTTCTTCCCAGAATTTGTACTACTTTATAATGCATATAAAATGAAACCGTGGTTTATACCAAGCAAATTACTTTTTTTTAATTTTCATATAAATGAAAATGTTAGTGAAAATAAAAACATCAATAGAAAGCAAAAAGGGGTTATACCATCGAATGAAAAAAAATCTTTTGAATTAAAGATAAAGAATAAAAAAGAAAAAGAATCTGCAAGCCAAAGAGAACTTAGATCAAATGCACAAAACCAAAAAAATCTTGTATCTGTTCTCTTAAATGAAGAAAAAGAGATTGAAGAAGCTTATTCGGAATCAGACATGAGAAAACGTAAAAAGAAAAAACAATACAAGAGCAATACGGAAGCAGAACTCGATTTATTCCTGAAAAGGTATTTACTTTTTCAATTGAGATGGGATGATGCTTTGAATCAAAGAATGATCAATAATATCAAAGTATATTGTCTCCTGCTTAGAATGAGAAATCCAAGAAAAATTACTCTATCCTCTATTCAAAGGAGAGAAATTAATCTTGATATAATGCTGATTCAGAAGAATTTAACTCTTACAGAATTGATGAAAAGGGGTATATTGATTATCGAACCGCTTCGTCTGTCTGTAAAAAAATCAGGACAGTTTATTATGTATCAAACCATAGGTATTTCATTAGTTCATAAGAGTAGGCATCATACTAATCAAAGATACCGAGAGCAAAGATATGTCGATAAGGAGTATTTTGATGAATCCAGTCGAAG